ATAGACGCATTACGAGTTCCATACAGATTACTTCTCAATACAATTTCTTTCAAATTCATTAAAATTTCATGTACAGATTCTTGAATACCTACGATGGTAGAATATTCGTGTGGTATTTTCTCAGATCTTGCACGTGTAATACATGTTCCTTCTATTTCTCCGAGTAAAGCTCTTCGCATCGCGATGCCTATTGTATCGGCTTGGCCTTTCATAAGTGGGGCCAGAATAAAGCGTCCATAATAAAGACGCTTACTGTCTGCTCTTGATTCAACACACTTCCACTGTAGTGTCCGAGTAGATACTGTTACTTTCTCTCGAACCATAGTAATATTATTTGATCAAATCATTGAATTATTTATTTCTCTTGAAATCTCTTCAATGTTTACACACGTCTTTTTTTGGGGGGCCTACAGCCATTATGCGGCATAGGGGTTACATCCCGTATGAAACTTAATAGTATGCCACTTCTACGAATAGCTCTTAATGCCGCATCTCTCCCGAGACCCGGGCCTTTTATCATGACTTCTGCTCGTTGCATACCTTGATCCACCACTGTACGAATAGCATTTCCCGCTGCGGTTTGAGCGGCAAATGGTGTCCCTCTTCTTGTACCCTTGAATCCACAAGTACCGGCGGAGGACCAAGAAATTACTCGACCCCGTACATCTGTAACAGTCACAATGGTATTGTTGAAACTTGCTTGAACATGAATAACTCCCTTTGGTATTCTACGCGCATTCTTACGTGAACCAATACGTCTATTTCTACGTGAACCAATTTTTGGTATAGGTTTTGCCATATTTTATCATCTCATAAATATAAGTCAGAGATATATGGATATATCCATTTCATGTCAAAACAGATCCTGGTTTTTTTTACTGATTTTTTTTACTGATTTTTTGTACATCTGTACATCAGGTCCTTTCGATTTTGGGAGTCCTTTTTGGTTTAAAAAGATTATCCTTGTCTTTGTTTATGTCTCGGGTTGGAACAAATTACTATAATTCGTCCCCGCCTACGGATCAATCGACATTTTTCACAAATTTTACGAACGGAAGCCCTTATTTTCATATTTGTCACTCCTTTTCTTAATTCGGAATCTACTTAATTGATTGGAAGAAAATAAGTTTCTTAAAATTTTTAACTTCGAATTGTATCCCTACGAAAGAATGTTGAAATCAAAAAATCACCTAATTATTTGAGTCTTTACTTTTGAATATACAAATTATATGCCCTTTAGTTGAATCATAAGAACTTACCACAATTTTTATTCTATTTACTGGTAGTATACGTATAAAATTACGTTGAACCTTTCCCGAAGCAAAACCCAGAATCGGATTTTCGTTATCTAAACGAACTCGAAACATACATACCGTTGGGACGTAGTTCAGTAATTAAACCCTCGCGAATCCGTTTTTGTTCTTTCATTCCAGGTAAAACGGCTTTGAAGCATCAACTAATCAAAGAGGCATAATATTAGAAACCTACCCTTTACTCTTTTTTTTTTTCACAAATATGAAAGTTCCGCATATAATTCGGCTATCAGAAAGATTACCATATATAACACAAAATTTCCCCGCCGATTCCTTCTATTCGAGCCTCTCGGTCTGTCATTATCCCTCGAGAAGTAGAAAGAATTACAATCCCCATTCCGCCTAAAATTCTCGGAATTCCTTGATAGTTAGAATAAATTCGTAGGCCGGGCCGGCTGATCCGTTTTAAATTTAAAACAGTTCTATATGATCCTTTCCTATTTCTCCTATGTCGTAGGGTTAAAACCAAAAAATATTTATTGCTTTCCTGATGTTTTCTCACGTTTTCAATAAAACCTTCTCGTAAAAGGATTTTAACAATATTTTCAGTCATGTTAGTAGATGGTATTCGAACTGTTCTTTTTTCATTCATGTCAGCATTTCGTATAGAGGTTATTATGTCAGCAATAGTGTCTTTACTCATGATAAACTAAGATTATTGTTGCCCCCGAATTTGGATATAATCAACATGCTCTATTTCTTTTTTTTCTGAATTCATAAATATTTATGAATTTAAAAAGGTATATGCGTGATATACAAACAATCTACTAATTTAATTTAAATTAATCCATTTCATTCAAATACTATAAACTATATCACGGTATTCCCTTATAATACTTCAGGTGCTAATGAAACTATTTTAGTGAAATTTAACTGTCTTAATTCCCGGGGGATCGCGCCAAAAATTCGGGTTCCCTTTGGATTTCCTTCTTGATCAATAACAACTGCAGCATTGTCATCATATCGTATTATCATACCGTTGTCGCGTTTGAGTTCTTTACAAGTACGTACAATTACAGCTCGAATCACTTCTGATCTTTCTAGAGGTGTATTTGGTACTGCTTCTTTGATTACAGCAACAATAACGTCACCAATATGAGCATATCGTCGATTACTAGCTCCTATGATTCGAATACACATCAATTCTCGGGCCCCGCTGTTATCCGCTACGTTCAAATGGGTTTGAG